TTGCGGTGATTGTGTTCTACTAATCATAAAGATATTGGGACTTTGTATTTGTTATTGGCCTTGTGGTCTGGTCTTATTGGATTGGCTTTGAGGTTGTTGATTCGTGCTGAGTTGGGTCAGCCTGGTAGTTTGTTGGGGGATGATCAATTGTATAATGTTATTGTTACAGCTCATGCTTTTATAATAATTTTCTTTTTGGTTATGCCAATGATAATTGGGGGTTTTGGTAATTGGCTTATTCCTCTCATGATTGGGGCTCCGGATATGGCTTTTCCTCGCCTTAATAATTTGAGTTTTTGGCTGCTTGTGCCTGCTCTTTTTTTGTTGTTGAGTTCTTCTTTAGTAGAGAGTGGTGTTGGCACTGGTTGGACTGTTTATCCGCCTTTGTCAAGGAATGTCTCTCATTCCGGGGCTTCTGTAGATTTGGCTATTTTTTCTTTGCACCTTGCTGGTGCATCTTCTATTTTGGGGGCTATTAATTTTATTTCGACTGTTGGTAATATACGTTCTCCTGGAGTGGTTGCTGAACGAATTCCATTGTTTGTGTGGGCTGTTACAGTGACAGCTATTCTGTTGGTGGCGGCGTTACCTGTTTTGGCTGGGGCTATCACTATGTTATTGACTGATCGTAATTTAAATACATCTTTTTTTGATCCAACTGGGGGCGGTGATCCTATTTTGTATATGCATTTATTTTGGTTTTTTGGGCATCCGGAGGTTTATATTTTGATTCTACCAGGGTTTGGTATGATTTCGCATATTGTTATGCATTATGCAGGAAAGAAACAAGTGTTTGGGTATTTAGGTATGGTGTATGCTATTGTGTCTATTGGGGTTCTTGGTTTTATTGTTTGAGCTCATCATATGTTTACTGTTGGAATGGATGTGGATACTCGAGCTTATTTTACTGCGGCTACGATGATTATTGCTGTACCTACAGGTATTAAGGTGTTTAGGTGATTGGCTACGATTCATGGATTTGTGAATAAGAGTGAGCCTCCTATTATGTGGGCTTTGGGGTTTATTTTCTTGTTTACTGTTGGGGGTTTGACTGGGATTGTTTTGTCTAACTCTTCGTTAGATATTGTGTTACATGACACTTATTATGTAACGGCTCATTTTCACTACGTGTTAAGTATGGGGGCTGTTTTTGCCTTGTTTAGGGCGTTTAGGTATTGGTACCCTTTGATTTCTGGGGTTACTTTCCATGTAACTTGGAGTAAAGTTCACTTTGTTTTGATGTTTGTTGGGGTTAATTTAACGTTTTTTCCTCAACACTTTTTGGGCTTAGCCGGAATACCTCGTCGGTACTCTGATTATCCGGACAGGTTCGCTAAATGGAATGTTGTGTCTTCGTGGGGTTCATTGATTTCTTTTGTTTCTGTACTTTTATTTATGTTTATACTGTTTGAGTCTTTCGTCTCTCAGCGTTCTGTGGTGTGGGGTAGAGCTTTAAGTGCTTGTTCTGAGTGACAAGATAACATTTTTCCGGCTTCTTTTCACTCTAATAGGCAGGTCGCTAAGGCGGTTTTGTGGGCTAGTTAAATTGTTGATAAAAAGTGGGGTAGGGTTGCTATTGTTGGTTAAAGTGTAGGAATGTTGCGTAATCCTTTTCATTTGGTGGAGTTTAGTCCATGGCCTTTTACGGCGGCGATAGGGGCTTTATTCCTTACTACGGGTATAGTAAGGTGGTTTCATGGGAAAGGGGGATTTTTAATGGCTTTGGGGATTTCTGTGATTTTACTTACAATGGTTCAGTGGTGGCGTGATGTGGTGCGTGAAGGGACTTATCAAGGTTATCATACAAGCTGAGTTAGGATAAATCTTCGTTGGGGGATAGTGCTGTTTATTTTTTCAGAGGTCTGTTTTTTCTTTGCTTTTTTTTGGGGGTTTTTCCATAGAAGGTTGGTTCCGACGGTGGAATTGGGTTGTGTTTGGCCTCCTGTTGGAGTTTTGCCCTTAAATGCTTTTAAGGTTCCACTACTTAATACAGCTGTTTTGTTAGGTTCTGGTGTTAGGGTTACTTGGGCTCATCATGGACTGATGAGTGGAAGGCGTGAGGAGGCGCTTTATGGGTTAGCGTTGACTGTTTTTTTAGGGGTGTATTTTACTTTTCTTCAGTGGGGGGAGTACCAAGAGGCGTCTTTTAGGGTTGCAGATAGGGTTTATGGCTCTACTTTCTTTGTGATGACTGGGTTTCATGGATTACATGTTCTGATCGGGAGTGTTTTTTTATTTGTATGTACATTGCGGTGTTACTTTCATCATTTTTCGGTTTCTCACCATTTTGGTTTTGAGGCTGCTGCTTGGTATTGGCATTTTGTTGATGTGGTTTGGATTTTTCTTTACTTATGTATTTATTGATGGGGTTCTTAGTGAATTAAGATTAGAGTGTAAGATGATTAGGTTGATTTGGCTCAGGTAGATTAGTATGTTGGAAATGCTAATAGATATTTTTTCTTCATTGGATGCGGGTGTATCCACCAATTTTAGGATGTGGGGTTTCGTTTGGATAACTGGTTTTGTAGGTGTATTGGTTTGTTTGGCTCGGTTTTGAGTAGGTGTTTCTGGTGTAAGTTTTGTTTTTTTTTCACTGATTGAGTTGATCGTCGGGTTGGTAAAGAGATGCTCTGGAAAGTTTCTTGGTGGTTTCGTGCTTGGGCAGGTGTGTTTGTTTTGAATACTATTTTCTTTGAATCTTAGGGGGATGGTTCCTAGGGTATTTAGGCCGACGAGTCATTTGTCTTTGACGTTTGTGTTGGCTTTGGTTGTTTGGTTTTGTTTGATTTTTAGGGGTTGAACCTATTCTTGGACTCGGAGAGCCGGGCAGTTAGTGCCGACTGGGAGGCCAGTTGTTTTGGTTCCTTTGTTGGTGCTGATTGAAAGAATTAGTACTTTGATTCGTCCGATTACGTTGGGTGTCCGTCTTGCTGCCAATATTACCATGGGACATCTTATATTACATGTTATTGGTGAGTATGTGTCCGGTTTTCTTTGTAGCGGTGGTTTGGTAAGTAGGGTTTTCGGGAGTTGGGTTATGTGGGGCTATGTGCTTTTTGAGTTTGCCGTAAGATTTTTACAGGCTTATGTGTTTGTTTTATTAGTGGGTTTGTATTCTTCGGATCACCCTATAAGGGGTGCTCATTAGTTTGTTATGGTTGGTAAAGGGCTGGTTAATTTATAACATAAACTTGTCAAGTTTAAGTTGCCCAGTATGGGTGCTCTTTTATGCCTCAATTGAGTCCTATATCTTGAGTTTTTGTTTTTGGTGTTTTCTTGGTGTTTTTTATTTGGCTTGCGATTATAGTTTGGTGGGGGAATTCTGGTGGGTATGGAGCTTATCAGGGGGGAGTGAACTCCCGGTTAAAGGGGGCCAATAGTAGATTAAAGTGAGGTTTTACTAAAGAGTATTTGGCGAAGTTGGTTAAAAAGAATTAAATAAGTGAAAATTGTTTCTTTGTTGGGTGTTGGGGTTATCGGGGTTATGTTAGGGTGTGTTTGTTTAGTGTCTCAGCGTAAAAGTCTTTTTGGGGTTTTGCTGAGAATGGAGGTTTTTACGTTAGGTGTTTATACCATAATTTTTAGTGTATTTTGGGTTTTGGGAGAGTTAGGGAGGTTGTGTTTAATTTTCTTGACTTTTGGGGTTTGTGAGGCAGCTCTAGGGCTTAGAGTCTTGGTATCGTTGGTTCGTGGGGTTGGGAGTGATTACGTTAGCAGATTAACGTCTGGGCATTTTTAGTCTATTGGTAATAGCGGGGTTTGTGGCGATGATGAGAAGGTTTGGGTTATCAGTTTTTTGGTGAGTGTTCACTTGAAGGTGAATTGTTATGCTGTTTGTTAGTTTACTATTTTGGTTTAGTTCGTTGGGTTTGGCTAGTTGTTATGGCAGGTTTTTTGTGGTAGATAATTATTCATTTAGCTTGGTGTCTTTAACAATTTTGGTTTGTTGTTTTAGGGTCTTGGCGAGAGTACGCGATGTCCAAAAGGTTGGGAATAGGGGTAAAGCTTTTGTTTTGAGGGTTTTGGTTTTGACTGTGGTTCTTTTTTGTTGTTTTAGTGTGAGATCTTTGTTTAATTTTTATGTTTTATTTGAGTTTAGGTTAATTCCTACTTTGTTCCTTATTATAGGGTGGGGTTATCAACCTGAGCGGTTGCAAGCAGGCAAGTATATGATGCTGTATACTGTTGGTGCTTCTTTACCATTGTTGGTTTTGGTGGTTTTTGTTTTAGCTGAGATAGGGTCTATCTTTTATGGGTGGAAAAATGGAAACTACTTTTGAGGCGGGTGATTAATTGTTTTGTGCGCTTCATTGGCTTTTTTAGTTAAGTTACCTATTTATGGGTTTCATTTGTGGTTACCAAAGGCCCATGTAGAGGCTCCGGTAGCGGGTTCAATAATCTTGGCTGGTGTTTTGTTGAAGCTTGGTGGGTATGGCTTAATTCGGTTTTTTAATATTTTAAGCTTGTCTAGGTGTTTGACTATCAGTGTAGTTTTTTGTCTAAGCCTTATGGGTGGTACTATTGCTAGTATGGTTTGTTTTGCACAGGTTGACGTTAAAGCGTTGGTGGCTTACTCTTCTGTTGGGCATATGAGCCTAGTTCTAGGTGGGGTTTACTCAAATACTGAATGAGGGTGAATTGGGGCTTTGTTTATGATGTTGGCACATGGGTTGTGCTCTTCAGGGATATTTTTTTTGGCTAGGGAAACTTATAAGTGTTATCACACTCGAAGCCTTTACCTTGTGAAAGGTGGATTGGCGGTAATTCCGGGCATGGCTATGTGTTGGTTTTTAATGTGTGCCATTAATATGGCTGCTCCTCCGTCTTTAAATTTGTGAAGCGAGTTGATGCTTGGTATCTCTATTTTAAGGTATTCAGTGGGTTTTGCTATTTTTTCGGGGCTTATAACTTTTTTGGCTGCTGTATACTCTTGATATGTGTATTCTGCTACCCAGCATGGGCAGAGTCCGTTGTGAGCTCGTGGGGGGGTTATGGCGGAAGAGTATATCAACTATGTTCTCTGTTTTGGGCTGTTTTTACCATTAAATGTTGCTTGGGTCTTATTATTTAGCCTCTTGTAATGTTAGTATAAAATAATTTTTTTTATTAGAGCATTTTAATTGTTAATGTATTCTATATGGTCGCAATGCTCCTGCAATTGGTTTACATAGTTTAACTGCGGCTACTATTGTAAATAGTAGCATGCAAGCCAATAGGGTAAGTATTATGACTCCCTGATCTGAGTACAGAAACCTTAAAGATTGTGCTGTTGACGTAACTCTTAACTTAAGCTCAGATCTGTCAGTTAAAGAAGATACTCTAATCGAGTTTTTTAACAAAAAAAGAGTGATTAACATAAAAACGAGTGGGATTAATTGGTTGTTGATTGAAAATGTTGTATTAGGTGATAATGAGGCAATGTAAGCAAATATTACTAGTATTCCGCCGATAAAAATAAAAAATAGTATATAGGCGTATCATGGACTTGCGGAAGCAATAAGGGTGCAGCTAATAAAAGCAAGTAATAAGACCATTAAACCTAATGAAAGGGGGTGTATTGGGAAGATTATGTTTAGGGTGCAGTATACTCACAGGGTTGATAGTAGGAATCAGGTAATGACTGTGGAAAGTATTATGCACAGTTATGCTGACCTGTTTAGGCCTTTTTGCTTGGAAGGCAACTGTACTTAGATACTCTCAGCATGGTTAGCTTAATACTAAAGTACTAGCAGAAGTAGAGGCGTTAGTGCGGATAACACTGTTAGTCTCATTGACAAAAAAGATTTTCAGGCCATATTTATTAGGAGGTCATAACGGTATCGCGGTAAGGTGGCTCGGGCCCACAAAAATATCACTGCGATTGGGGCTGAAATAATTAAATGTCCCGTCAATATCGATGCTCTAAATAAGCTTATTATTAAAATATTTCTGTATTCAGCTATGAATAGGAAAGCAAATCCGGCTCCTCCATATTCAATATTAAATCCAGACACTAATTCGGATTCTCCCTCTGCGAAATCAAATGGAGCTCGATTGGTTTCTGCCAGGATTACAGTCATTCACATGACAGCGAGTGGGATGAGAAGAAGGGCGGTTGGTAGGATGAGATTGGTTTGGCGAACTCTTACTATATCTATCTGACCTTTTAGTATAAGGTAAAAGATAATAATTAAGGTCATTGTCACTTCATATGAAATTGTTTGGGCCATCGCGCGGATGGCCCCTAGGAGGGCGTATTTTGAGTTGGAGGCTCATCCAGCTATGAGTGTAGTGTACACTGATAATGAAGAAATACATAAGAATAAAAACATTCCTAGTGTTATTTGAAATCTTAGTTTGAAAGAAGGAAAAAGTTGTCACAACCTTAGAGCCAGGATTAGTATTAGGCTAGGTGTTAGAATGAACGGAAGAAGGTTTGATGATACTGGTATTACTCACTCTTTCACAAAAAGCTTTAGTGCATCAGCTAGCGGTTGGGGTAAGCCTATGATGCCCACTTTGTTTGGGCCTTTGCGAACTTGGAAATACCCGAGCATTTTTCGTTCTAGAAGTGTGAAAAATGCTACAGCTAAGAGAATGAGGAGATAGGTAATTAGTGTAGAGATTGTGTGCGAGATAATGTAGCAAAGGGGGTGTACCCCATGATTAGGGCTTAAACCTAAGGCAATTGTCTGCCACTTTACTTCAAAAAGGGCGGTAAGCCTTTGTCTCGGTGTAAGCGAAATGTAATCAATATACTACTTTTTGTGTAGAAGTATCAGGGCTTATGAGCCCGTTTTCTACGTCATCAGAGTAGTCCGTTCGGTCCCGGCGTGATACTAAGCTTATGTCTTGGCACTATTAGGCTTCGGTAAAGTTGCAGTTTACAGTAATTGGGAGTAATATACTACAAGACAAAAAAATTGTAACTTATGAAGGCGGAGTTTTGTTAACTCCATTTAATGATCCAAATTCATTCGTGAAAACACTAGCCTTCATATATTTTATAACAAATATTAGTTACAAAAAGAGACATAACATGTTGTAATTTAAAAATTTATAATTGGGCTGGAAGAAGACGAGAGCGGAAATTGCTAAACAAGCACATAAAATGAAAGTATAATAGATAGGTAGTTTGTTGAATTGCTTGGGTCATCTAGTTTTGATATTATTACAATGAGATATTTAAGGCGTGTGAGGGCTCCTCTTCTTTCAGGTGTTTTCCTTTATTGTGTTAGGTTGTTTATATGGGTTTTTGGTGTAATCAACACTAACTTGAGATTAGTGGGAGGTTATATAATTGAATGACAGTTTTTTAGATTTTGCGGTGTGGAGTGAACTTTTCCTGTTATTGTGGATTGTACGAGGGTTACTTTTTCCTGTCTTGTTTGTTTAATCTCTGGGAGTGTATCCTTATTTAGCGTATCTTATATAGAAAGAGAAGTATTTTTGTGTCGATTTATGCTTTTGATCATAGCTTTTGTTGGGTCAATGAATTTGTTAATTTTTGTTCCCAGATTAGTCACTATTCTTTTAGGTTGAGATGGTCTTGGAATTGTGTCTTTTGCTTTAGTAATTTATTATCAAAATAAGAAGTCTTTAGGTGCTGGTATGTTGACTGTTTTAGCTAATCGGGTGGGTGATGTTTTACTAATTCTGTGCATTTGCTTCATAGTGAATTGAGGTGATTGAATGTTAAGGACGGGGATATTAGGTGATTATGGAGTTCTTGTTTGTTTTTTGTTGGTGATTGGAGGGATAACCAAGAGAGCTCAAATTCCTTTTTCTGCTTGATTACCAGCCGCGATGGCTGCTCCTACACCAGTATCGGCTTTGGTTCACTCTTCAACCTTGGTAACTGCCGGGATTTACTTGGTTATTCGATTTTATGACTCTTTGGCGGAAGTTCCTGGGGTTTTGGGGTTCCTAAGTAAGGTTGGAGGGCTTACCTTGTTAATGGCAGGATTAAGAGCTTGCTTTGAGACGGATTTGAAGAAGATTATTGCTTTATCTACTTTGAGGCAATTGGGGTTAATAATATTTACGATTGGGGTCGGTTATCCGTTTATTGCCGTTTTTCACTTGTTTACGCATGCTTTATTTAAGGCGTTGTTATTTTTGTGTGCTGGTTCTATTATTCATAGAATGGTTGATACGCAAGATAGGCGTATTTTGGGGGGTTTGAATAAGTTATTGCCTTTTAGGAGAAGGTGTTTGGTGATGAGGAGAGTTGTTTTGTGTGGGATACCTTTTTTAAGCGGGTTTTATTCTAAGGATTTGATTTTAGAGAGTTCTTTTAGAAGAATGATGGGCAGTTTAGAGTTGTTAGTTGTTTTGGTGGGGGCTGGATTGAGGTTAGTTTATAGAATGCGACTCATGCTTGTAGGGGTTTTTGGACAGTATTTTGGGGGGTCTTTGGTTACTTTTGGGGTTGAAAGGATTTATATGCTTGTTTCCATGTCGGTCTTGTCTGTGGGGGCTATTATTGGAGGGTGAAGTTTACAAATTGTGTGAGTGGATGTTAATGGTTTTAGAATTGTTAGAGGATTTGCTAAGATAGCAATTGGGGTTGTTACTTTCGGGGGATTAGGGTATCTTGTCTTGATAAGGATCATTAAAACTAAAAAAAGTGTTATTGGGAGGTTGGAGTATTTTCTTTCTTCTATATGGTTTATAGGGCTAGTTTCTGGAAGATTTTTATCTGGTGGTGGATTGAGTAAAGGAGTGATGATACATTTGTATTTGGATTCTGGTTGAATGGAGGTTTTTGGGGGGCAAGGAGGGTTTTATAGCCTTAATCAGGTGGTAAAAAGGCATTCTGTGGTGCAAGGAGGGAGTGTTTTAGTTTTTGTGCGTATTTCATTGATTTTAGTAGTACTTTGTTTGGTACTATTCCTGTAACTTCTTTATACAAATATGTTATACAAATGATGTATAAATCATGGGTAAAGGCTAAAGCCGCTTTAGCATTTTCAGTGATACGTTCTGTTTTAAACTATTTTACCCACACATGCGATGTGTATTCGCTCAGCGAATGCTTCATGTGTTTAGGTTTTAAAAATTGCTATGTCTCATATTTTTGCGGTTATTGGTGCAATAAAAAAGTAGCTAAAGTACAGAATGGAGAAGATTTGTCCGATAGTAATAAATGGGTTTTCTACTGGTCGCCTTCCAATTCAGGTTAAAATTAGGAAAATGCCGATTAGTGTTCAGAATAATAGTTGATTAAGTGGGTAAAAAGTGGTAGATCGTATTAAGTTTTTGTGGGTTAGTGGGATTATAACCAAAATAAGAATTGATATTACTAAGGCAATTACTCCACCAAGTTTGTTTGGGATAGAGCGTAGAATGGCGTAGGCAAAAAGGAAGTATCATTCTGGTTGAATGTGGATAGGAGTTCTTAGTGGGTTTGCTGGAATGAAGTTTTCTGGGTCGGTTAGTATGTTTGGTGAGAACAGGCAAATTGTTGTTAGAAGTAACAGTAACAATGCGAATCCGACTGAGTCTTTTAGTGTGTAATAGGTGTGGAATGGGATTAGGTTTCTGTCAGCTGACAGGCCTAGGGGGTTGTTAGATCCGGTTTCGTGAAGGAAAAGAAGGTGGATGATTGCCGCGGCGGCAATTGCGAAAGGGAGAATAAAATGTAGTACAAAGAATCGGTTTAAGGTAGCGTTTGCTACTGCAAATCCTCCCCATAGTCAGTAGACTAGAAGTTGCCCTATATATGGGATTGCCGAAAGAAGGTTCGTAATAACTGTTGCTCCTCAGAAGGATATTTGTCCCCATGGAAGTACGTAGCCTAGAAAGGCTGTCGCTATAGTTAAGAATAATAGGATTACCCCGATGTTCCATGTTTCTACCGCTAGGTATGATCCGTAATAAATTCCTCGTCCGATATGGCTGTAGATGCAGACGAAGAATAGAGATGCGCCATTTGCGTGCGCAGTGCGCAGAAGCCAACCATAATTAACGTCTCGAGAGATGTGAGCTACTGAATAGAATGCCAATTCGATGTTTGGGACGTAGTGTATTGCCAGGAATAAACCCGTAAGAATTTGTGCCCCCAGACATAAGCCTAAAAGTGATCCGAAGTTTCATCATGCTGATAGGTTAGCTGGTGCTGGCAGGTCATAAAAGGAGTGGTTTAGTAATTTGAGGAGTGGGTGGTGTTTGCGTATTGGGGATTTGATTCGGAAAATTAGCAGTGCTAAGTCTGTAACTCCCAAAGTTACTATTTTTATTAAACTATTTTCTGGTTGTGTTATTGTAGGTGTTTTTATTAAAGTAGTTTTAACAGGGTTGGTAGTTTTGGTTTAATGGCTAAGTACGAGCATATGTTCTTTTGGCATGAAAGGCCAATGTGCGTATTACACCAAATTAGCTTAAGGTGATAGCTTGTAGAAAGGGTGGATAAGCTCCACTTTTAGTTAGGTAACAGCTAACTGCTCGATAGCTTCCTGTCTGTAATCTTAACGGGTAAGGGTGCAGGTCTTTTTTACCGATCCTAAATCGGTAGTATTTATTATACTAACCCGTTTGGGGTTTGTGTAGGATTAGTGTAAATCGTAAATTTGTGTGTTTATGATGTGTTGCTGAAAGCTGCATATCTCAGGGTCCTTTCGTACAGTTAAGAGTAGAGTGATCTAGAGGAGATAGAAACCAACCTAGCTTGCGCCGGTCTTAACTCAGCTCATGTAAGGGTATAATAGTCGAACAGACTATTCTCTCATAGCGGCTGCGCTCATGTGAATTACCTTAAGCCAACATCGAGGTCGCAAACCCAACTTTCGATGCGTACTCTCAAGTTGGATTACGCTGTTATCCCCGGGGTAACTTCTTTTTAGTCCGAAAATGTTTTTTATGTTCTTCTTGGTTAATACTGGAAGCTTTTATGGTTCCAGGGTTGCCCCAACCAAACTTGTTAGCATAACCAATCTAGCAGATTTGTTTGGCTTGACAAAGTAAAGCTCCGCGGGGTCTTTTTGTCTTCCTCAATTATTTGGGCTTTTTCACCCAAAAATAAAGTTTTATTTATATACGTGATACAGGGGTTTTCCGTATTGCCATTCACTGGCCTCCAATTAAAAGGCTATTTATTACGCTACCTTAGCACGCTCACGCTAACGCGGCCGTTAAAATCTTTTTGGTGTTCACTGGGCAGGCATTATTTCTCATATTTGAGTTTTCGAGAAACGATGTTTTTGGTAAACAGGCGAAAAACAGTGTTGCCGAGTTCATTTCATATATTTTATTGTTCTATGTGGGATTGTTTGGTTCACTTGACTTTTAGGTGATGTGTTAAACAACATGGGTTATACTAATAGAATGCCTGTTTGATAAAGTTGTAAGTTATTTTACATTAGATTCCCTTTTTATTAAAATTTTTGTTTTGTATGTTTTGATTGTGTTTATTTGCTAAAACGCAGTAAGTTGGCTGTTTTTAGGCCTACTTGTAACTTTGTGAATTTGCTTATTTTGTGGTAGCTACCGAGCTTGTCCTCGGTAGCTTATGGTTTGTGGCGATACTGGAGTTGTAAATGCCATAAACTAGCACTTTGATGCTTTTTAGGGAAAACCAGCTATCAAAAAATGTGAAAAGCTTGTTACTTCTACTAACGGCTAGTTTATTAATTGTGATACATTAATTTTGAGGGGTTAGTAGCTCATATTTTTTCGGGAGCTTAAGTGTTGTTAATATGAATGTTGCTTCTCCATGATGCAAAAGGGAGAGATGGTTATTCTTTCTTTATTTGACTAATTATTTAACCCTTGCGGTTTGCTATCTGAAAATGGTTTTGTAGGATACTTCTTTAGTTGAATGTTTTCTTTACGGTGATTGTGATAATGTATAGATTGTGTTTACAAAGGGGTGTGTCCGTAGAAAGAGCTACAATCTTTTGCCTAAGATCTCGGCCACTTTGTTTTGCCATGGAGAAAGTTGAATTTCTAATTTTTGGTTTACAAGACCAATGCTTATTAGCTTCTCGTGGCATATCCTGAAGTATACTACTGTGATCGAGTTAAAAGCTCGGTGCCTAGAGCTCGGCCATCTGGATGGATAGGGGCAATTTCCATTACCCCTACTATGTTACGACTTATCCCGCTTTAGTCGCAGGAGTGACGGGCGATTTGTGCGCACTTTAGTTCTTGTTCAAATGCACTACGTGTGTACCATTTTACTTTCAAGTCCTCCTTCATAGGGGTTTTAATGCCTAATCTGGTAATTTTGTTTATTTGTATCCCATAAATCAGCTTCTCATTGGCTGTATGTCACCTGAATTGGTCGAGGTGTTCTCTTTTTGCTTCCTACTAGGTCTTCTCTGAGCAAGCGTAAACGGCCATACACAAGCTGATTACTAGAAAAGCTTTGGTTATTCGTGGATTATCGATTTAAGATACAGGATCCCCTGATATGGAGTAAAGTACCGCCACATTGTTTGAGGTTTAAGCTTTCGCTCTTAGTGTTCTTTTTGCTGTTGGGCCACGCAATAGTCGGGTATCTAATCCGAGTTTCGTTTTGTGGTTTGTAAGAGTAGGTATAAGTATGACCTGTTTGGGTCTGGCTTGTAAATTTATCTTTTTACGTTATAAGTTGGCTTAGTGGTCTAACTGGGTGTTACCTTCTGAGGTGGGATGGAGTTAACTTAGAGTAGGGGTATAACCGCGACTGCTGGCACCCCTTTTGCCACTCTTTGTACTTTTTTCTAAGGCCTAGTTTCCTAGCTACTGTAATATAGGACATTGGTGTTGTGGGTGTGTTTAACCTTAGACTTGCTAAGAAGCATCTTGACCGTGGGCCCTAGTGCGTCTGTTTAAGGCGTTGGTTGGGTTTTGGTTTGTCACAATGTGTGTTAGCTGCCATATGTAGTTTAATTAGGGTAATTAACTTTATACGTCAATGAAATATTATAAAACAAGGGTACGAGTGTAACCACACTTATGGGTCGAAACCATAACACTTTTAGTTTCTTGTTCGTAGAGATTGACTATCTGTCAATTAAAGCTTTGAAGGCTATTAGTTTTTTTAACTTAAACCTCTTAACAGGATTAATAGGAAGAATTATGTCTATTTTTGAGTTATGAGCCCAATAGCTTGTTTAGCTTACCCTATTGAGTTTTAGGTTGTTTGGATAGTTTTTCTTTTTCTTGGACTTATGAGTTTTGTTTATGAAAAGTTAGAAGAAGAAAAATAAAAGGGAAAGGGGCATAATTTGTGAAAGGAGGAATGAAATTGATGTGTTGGTTACTAGTTTGAGCTGTGAGATTGGTATTTTGTGGAGCTCTAGTAATGGTGAGAAGGTTAGGGATAGGTAATAGTAAAGTCTAATGATAGCCCCTAAAACTAAAGTTGCCAAAATAATGGATTTGGCTTCTGTGGATATTAGTACTATTAGTTTTATGGCGAATCCAGTTAATGGTGGTAAACCACCAAGTGATAAGATTGTGATTGCTAGCAAGAAGGACTCGTATGGTTTTTGTGAGGCTGGAAATAGTTGTTTATGGGTTTTTACCCTGTTTTGAAGTAAGGCAACAAACAGTGAGGTATTGATTATTATATATGTTATTAAGTATAAAGTTAGTACTGGCCCCGGGGCGGCAGTTCCGGCTAGTATTCACCCTGTGTGTGCAATTGATGAGTAACTTAACAGCAAGCGAATGTCTGTTTGGTTTAAGCCACCAATTCCGCCCCATAATGCCCTAATCCCTGCGATAGGTAGGATTTTTGCGGCTAATGACGGGTTTATCGCGCTAATAGCGAAGATTGGGGCGATTTTTTGTCAGGTTAAAAGGACGAAGGCAGGTGTTAGGGACAAGCCTGATATTACTGCAGGGAATCACGAATGAAGCGGTGCCACACCTAGTTTTAGGCATATGGCAATGGGTATTAGCGCTTGTATGCTGTCAGAGTGATGTGAGATTAAGGCTCCTATGATGAAAATTGTGGATCCTAATGACTGTGGGATTAAATACTTTACTGCTGTCTCCGATTCATTGGTTGTAATTTTGTGATATATAAGCGGGATAAAGCCTAGTATGTTGATTTCTAAGCCTATTCATGTTGTTAACCAGTTTGATGAAGACAGGACCATTACTGTGCTTGTTGTTATTAGGAATACGAATAAAAGTTTGTGTGGGGATTTCATTTGGAAGATTAGGTTTTACTTATTTGATTTATTATCGGTAACAAGGTTAGTGGATGCTTTACTTTTCTTTGGTTCGTAAGTGTTAGGTTCGTGTCTGTTTGTGGTTTTGGTGCAATTGGGTTGTGGTTCGGTGGTGTTTAGGGTTAATGGTTTTATGGGCTCTGGGTTGTCAATTCTTGTTGAAGTTAGAAGCAGATACACTAAAAGTGCTAATATAGTGATGGCAGTTAATACTTTTAGTGGGTTGAAATTTCAAAAGTAATTGCGTAGGTGTTGAGTGATTGCCTTTTTCAGATAGGAAAGGTTTGCTATAACCTACACCAGTTTTTAAGTTTGGCAGGAAATTTATTAGTGCCTTTACTAGGTTTTGAGTACTGAAGGGAGGTGAAAGGAATTAGACCTCTCTTTACATAGTTAGAAGCCATGTATTAGCTCAGCTACTTCCCTTGAGCAAGCGATTAAAGAAGGGTAAGCGAGTCGAACGTTTTCTTTCTGTTTTCAAGGCAGAGATTCTCCGAGGCCCTTCTTTGGGTGTTGGGAAGGTTTGGTAGTTCTGGAGTGAAGTCTTGCTCAATTTTTAATTGCAAATCAAATCTTTTTATTAAAGTACAGAACTTATAGTGATATATGTATATTATGGGTTGCTCCTTCTTCTTCATGTTTAAGTTTTAAGTTATTATAGATTTTTGTTCAGGTAGTAAATGGGAACTTTTTAATAAAAGAGGTAAAGACCTGGAGAGAAAGGTGAGTGGGTTTAAATGACGAAGTAGTTTAAGCCAAAAATAACAGATTGTGGTTCTGTTGATAGTTGTATCTTTTCGTTGATGGATTTTGGCGATGTGTTTATTCTTGTTTGTTAATGAACGATGAGAAGATGGAAAAAGTGATTGTGAGGGTTTTAATTTCTGTTATGTTGGGATTAGTCCTTCTTTTTTTGGGTTTAGTGTTAGGGGTTTCGGGTTTTAGCGGTCGTGAAAAGTCTAGACCGTTTGAGTGTGGTTTTGACCCTATTGGCTCTTCTCGTGTACCTTTTTCTTTGCGATTTTTTTTACTTGCTGTTATTTTTGTGGTTTTTGATGTTGAGATTGTGTTGCTATTTCCGGCTGTTATGGGAATTGGGGGTAGTTGAATATGGTTTAAGGGTTATTTTGTGTTAATTTTATTTCTGGTGATTTTGTTTTTAGGTGTTGTTCATGAATGGCGTGAGGGTTCATTAGAGTGAGAGAGGTAGCAAGATAGGAGATGTTGGCTTAGAAGAAAATGAGCTTTTGAGGTCAGTTAGGGTTTCAGGATAGATTTGGTTGGTTAGGTTTTGAGTTGTCTTTTTTTCATGATCATGCCATGTTTGTTTTAGTGTTGGTATCTTCTTTTGTTGGTTATATAATGGTGTGTCTGTTAAAAAGGAGTTTGTCTTCTCGTTTTGTTATGGAAGCGCAGAGGCTTGAGGGGGCTTGAACTGTGATTCCAGGATTGCTTTTGTTAATTTTGGCTGTTCCGTCTGTCCGATTATTGTATTTGTTGGATGAAGTTGGTGGGCCTGTTGTTAGAATAAAGGCAATTGGTCATCAGTGGTATTGAAGATATGAATATAATGATGGGGGGGAGTTAGTTAGGTTTGATTCTTATATACTAGGGGTTTCTGATATTGCTGATGGAGGTTACCGTTTGTTGGAGGTTGACAATCGTTGCGTGTTACCTTATGGCGTGGATAGGCGGGTTCTTGTTAGGTCCGCTGATGTGGTTCATGCTTGGGCTTTGCCGGCGGTGGGGGTAAAAGCTGATGCCGTTCCTGGGCGTATTAATCAATTAGCAATTCATTTGGCAAGGTCTGGTGTGTTGTATGGGCAGTGTAGTGAAATTTGCGGTGTTAATCACTCTTTTATACCTATTGGCTTGGAGGGGGTTTCTCCGGGAGTATTTTATCATTGGTTAATGAAGTAGATATTTGTGTTTTAGTTACTTTGTTGTACGAAAGAGGAAAATTGGGGGGGAATGGGCGT